TTAGACCTTTTTTTTTTAATTCGAATAAGTTAGAAAAGAGAAAGAAGAAAAGTGGATTCAATCTCATCGAAACTGGGAACTTGGGTCCGGGCCTCAGTTAAATTCATAATAGAGTAAGAGCAGGTGCTTAGGGTGACAGTATCACACAAGATAGTTAACTGAAGCACTGTACTGAGATTTTAAATTAAATTAAATAGAGTTTAAAAAAAACCATTGTATTACTTAATATTAATACAATGGTTTTTTTTTATTACTATATTGATATATTGATTATTAGTTATTGATTATTAGTTGCAACGAAATCGTTCAAATTTTATTTCGAGTTAGCAACCTCTATTTTTTTCGTTCCTTTCTTCTTTGCTTCGGATCGGAAAATAAAAATAGACAAGTTGAGTGAATAAAAAAACCAAAGGAGGTTCATGGCCAAGGGCAAAGATATCCGAGTACGGGTTATTTTGGAATGTACCAGTTGTGTTCAAAACGATATTAATAAAGAATCAAAAGGCATTTCCAGATATATTACTCAAAAGAATCGACACAATACACCTAGTCGATTGGAATTGAGAAAATTTTGTCCCTATTGTTACAAACATACGATTCATGGGGAGATAAAGAAATAGATCGAACCGATCTCGTCTATGTATCACCCTTCCAAAGAACATGGAAAATGGCATATTCTATATATAACATATATTTAAATAGAATACAAACAAATCCTATTTCTGAATTCTAAAATTATTTTTTTGATCCGATCGAAGAAATAGGATTTTCGGGATAAGGAATAAACAAAACATGGATAAATCCAAGCGATTCTTTCTTAAATCCAAGCGATCTTTTCGTAGGCGTTTGCCCCCGATCCAATCGGGGGATCGAATTGATTATAGAAATATGAGTTTAATTAGTCGATTTATTAGTGAACAAGGAAAAATATTATCTAGACGGGTAAATAGATTGACCTTAAATCAACAACGATTAATTACTATTGCTATAAAACAAGCTCGTATTTTATCTTCGTTACCCTTTCTTAATAATGAAAAACAATTTGAAAGAAGCGAGTCAACCACCAGAACGACTGGTCTTCGACCCCGAAATAAATAGGCCTATTCTTCAATTGAGTCAAAATTCCAATCTGAAACCAAAATGTTCGAAAAATCCGATTTGATTGTCGTGTTGTAAGAAAAAAACGAATTTTGAGAAGAAAGAATAAATCTTTTTTTATTGAATGTGTTTGCTCATTTTGACGACTTTATCATATTTTAATAAAAAAATGAATTTCTACTCCACCTTTCCGGAGTTCATTCTCCAGGGAGCTCCATTTAAAAAATTCCAATGGATTCCTTCCAATCTCCTTATTTTCTAATCTCATTGGAAATCATATAAAAACAATTTCTATTTGATATTGCTATTTGTGCGAGTATTTTACGATTAAGAAGCAACAGCCCTTTGTACAGATTGTGTATTAATCTACTATAACTATAGGATACCTTTTTTTCGCGAATTACTGCATTTATCCGAGTGATCCACAAACGACGCAAATTTCTCTTTTGTCTATCTCGATCCCGATGAGCCGAAACCAAAGTTCTTATTTTCTGTTGAGTAATAGTTCGAGTAAGTCGTGAATGAGCCCCTCGAAAGCTTGATGCAAATAAACGAATTTTTGTTCTACGTCTCCGAGCTATATATCCTCGTTTAATTCTGGTCATTGAATAAATGAAACTTTGATGAATAACTAATTGATTTCCTTTCTTTCAGTTATTTTTTTTTCCCGCTTACTAATCTATTAATAACAAAACAGACTCTCCAATGTATAAAATAAAAATTCCAATGGCTTTTGCTATTATAACCTTCCCAACCACGATTTTTTTTTTTATCTATAATATCTTTTTTTTATCTAAAATATATAGGCATTTGACCTCCAAAAAAATAAGAAATTTTATTGATATTAGGTGTCAAAAAAAAACATACTTAAATAGGTAAAACATATAAAGAAATAGTGGGTTCCATCGTTTCTATGATTACTTCTTAAACGGCGAGGTCCTCTCTATACACCGGAGCCTTTTCCTTTATTTAATGAATGCTATTGTTAACTTGTACAGTTCACACTCTTTGGCTCTACCCATGAATTATCCAGTAATGGGTCTTTCATAAGGAGATCCACATATCATATACAGTAACGGTATTTAATTATGAAGATTGGCTGAGTAGCTGACCGTGTTAGTCCGTTCTTGTAAGAGTAGAGACATAATTTTTCTGCTTTTAAATAAGATTTCCCTTGCTTAGTGGATAACCATTTGCTACCAATGGGGAATTTTTTCCCATCTTAAATTGAAAATTTAGGTAATTGAATTTGCACCAAAGGAAACCATAAATTTGATACACAATAGAAGGATAGATCTTTTTTTAGATAGTGGATGAAGTTCCTCTATTCTATCCTATTCATAGGTACTGATCACCGATACTGGAAAAATTGTTTCGTTTGTCCCAGCTCATGATATGAACGAGTCGCACATACACCCTAGTACATGTTCCTCGGCGCTGAGGACAGCCTCGAAGAGCGGGGGATTTCGTGACATTTCTGATTGGCTGTCTTATGTTTCTAATAAGTTGTTTAATAGTTGGCATGTTGAATTGTTGTATACATAATGAGCTGGTTTAGATCGATCCTAACCGGATAATTATGAACTACTTCTCTAATAATATTAAACCTTGGTAAGATGATAAATTCTCAAATCGAGATTTGCGTGAAATCCCTTCTATATATTTTTTTTTATTCAACCGCTACAAGATCAATAATTCCATGAGCTTGGGCTTCTGTTGCTGACATAAAAACATCCCTTTCCATGTCTTCGGATACAACCCATAAAGGTTTGCCTGTTCTTTGTGCATAAATCTTTGTGAGAATTTCGCGCAACTTCAGTAGTTCTTCCGCTTCCAGGACAACTTCTCCGACTTGTCCCCCATAAAAAGTAGCAGCTGGTTGATGAATCATTACCCTGATGCTATAACATAATAAGTGGTTACTCTATATCGCAGCATGGTAAGTCGACGAAAAAAGATAACGAATACTAAAGAAAGATAGAATTGAACAACCGTACAGGCACGTTTGCGCATTGCATACGGCTCTATAATAGAATTCACTTTTATCTCTTCGATAAAAATATATATATAGAGAGTCTATCAAACCCAGATCGGTAAATGATCTAATAACCACCCTTCCTTTTTGAGGAGTTAAAAAATACTATGATGGCTCCGTTGCTTTATATCTTTATTTCATCTGCGATTTAGCAATCCCAAAGTTTCTTTTTTTTTTCGCTTTTTTTTTTTTCGTACTCTTTCATAACATAAATAGTGTTATGCTCCTTTCGGTGTGAAAACAAAAAAGTTTGTGACGATGAAATAGGCCCCCGATAAATAAGATAAAATCGGAAATCCCCCTTATCCCATACGACTTGTTCGATACATAATCTAATGTTTAAAAAAACCAATAAGAAGTTTTCTTATATCGAATTTAAAGTGCCATGCTATTATTACTTAATATTCCTATTTCATATGGCGAAGGCATAGTCTTCCTTTTTTTTCTCTCAAATAAAAAAACTCATTGGCGCCCGGCGTGAGGGAATGCTAGACGTTTGGTAATTGCTCCTCCAACTAGGAGAAAAGATCCCATTGAAGCGGCGAATCCCATGCATATTGTCTGTACATCTGGTCGCACATTTTGCATAGTATCATAGATGGCTATTCCAGGTATTACCCATCCGCCAGGAGAATTTATAAACAAATACATATCTTTTTTATCACTTTCGTGAGTAAGATATATCATAAGACCAATAAGTTGATTCGAGATCTCGCTATCAACCCCTTGTCCTAAAAAAAGTAATCTTTCTCGATAAAGTCGGTTGATTAGGACAAAATTGTATCCTTTAGGAACCGTATATGCACCTTTTGATGCATACGGTTCAACAAAAATCGTGAAAAAAAAAGAATCAATGTGTAGATTCCAGCCCTTCTTCTTTGCGGGTTCTTTCTAAGTTTTCTTCTAACGAAAAGGTTTTTTCCCTTTTTCAAGAAAGATGAGTTTTGCCCTATTTACCTACTAATAAAAAAATTCAATAAATTTATCGAATTAACTTCTCATTGATGTATTGTTTCATCGAGATCCAAATCACGATGTCATTTGCTTGTTCTTGCATGGGCTTCTTCGATTCTTTTTGTATTTAGGTTTCTGCCCCACTCCGAGTAAAGATCTGCCCGATTTTTATTTGCACATATAGGACAAATACCTCCAATACCGCGCTTTTTTGCTCTGACTTTTTTTTTCTTTGTTCAAGTCATTTCATGACTTCCGCCAAATATTAGAAGTATTCATCATATTACTCGATTGATTATGATTAGCAGTTTGAGATCACTCCTATTTATTATTTATAAATAGAATATGATACAAGTAGTCATATATCTATGATTACTACTTGGGTTTTTTCTAAACGGAGCCTGGCTACTTCATTTTATTGGTTCCAACAAGGGTTCCAACAAGTTAACCATAAATTATTCTAATTGATAATACTAATCTGAATACCCTCAAAAAGAGATCTAATTGCACTTCATTGCACTTCACGCTCCAAATTATTGATAATTCAATCAATCTTTCTTGGACGAAAGAGAGGATATGATATCTCGATCGGGGGAGAAATGGGGAAATCCCATATGACCCAATATATCTGACAAGCCTCACTATATGTCAATCCAAGACTTACCACGATAACCAGGACTTCGAAAAGGTACTTTTGGAACACCAATAGGCATTAAATGAAAGAAAAAAAGAATTAAGTACTATATCTCACTTTGATGTGGAAGCGTAACAATGGGTTTGTTTATTGTCTTAATAATATTGCTTTTATCATATTTTATCTAAATTCATAAATAAAAAATGAAAGTAAGATGGAATGAAAAAAGGAAAATTCCTATGAATAGTTCCTTTGAATGATGAACAAATATCTATGAATTTTCTTTTCTCATTCCTCATTCATAGAAAATGGGATCAACCCCCATTGCGTATTGGTACTTATTGGGTATAGAATAGATCTGCTTCTCTTTGTTCCTACAAACATAATTTTTCCATTATTACTAAAAGAATAGAACAATAGAACAAATAGTAATCCTTTCGGCGAGATACTCCACTGAAAGGGAGAGGTCCATACCATAGTTTTTTCGAGTGCAATAAAGTTACATAGTGTCTATTTTTAGTTGATAAAGGGGTATTTCCATGGGTTTGCCTTGGTATCGTGTTCATACCGTTGTATTGAATGATCCAGGTCGTTTGCTATCTGTCCATATAATGCATACAGCTTTGGTTGCTGGTTGGGCTGGTTCGATGGCTCTATATGAATTAGCAGTTTTTGATCCCTCTGACCCTATTCTCGATCCAATGTGGAGGCAGGGTATGTTCGTTATACCCTTCATGACTCGTTTAGGAATAACCACTTCATGGGGTGGTTGGAGTATTACAGGAGGGACTATAACGAATCCGGGTATTTGGAGTTACGAAGGTGTGGCTGGGGCACATATTGTGTTTTCGGGCTTGTGCTTCTTGGCAGCTATCTGGCATTGGGTGTATTGGGATCTAGAAATATTTTGTGATGAACGTACAGGAAAACCCTCTTTGGATTTGCCTAAGATTTTTGGAATTCATTTATTTCTCTCCGGGGTGGCTTGCTTTGGTTTTGGCGCATTTCATGTAACAGGATTGTATGGTCCTGGAGTATGGGTATCCGATCCTTATGGACTAACTGGAAGGGTACAACCTGTAAATCCAGCGTGGGGTGTGGAGGGTTTTGATCCTTTCGTTCCGGGAGGAATCGCCTCTCATCATATTGCAGCGGGGACATTAGGCATATTAGCGGGTCTATTCCATCTTAGTGTCCGTCCGCCCCAACGGCTATACAAAGGATTACGTATGGGTAATATTGAAACCGTCCTTTCCAGTAGTATAGCTGCTGTCTTTTTTGCAGCTTTTGTTGTTGCTGGAACTATGTGGTATGGTTCAGCAACTACCCCCATCGAATTATTTGGTCCCACTCGTTATCAATGGGATCAGGGATACTTCCAGCAAGAAATATATCGAAGAGTTAGTGCTGGGCTAGCCCAAAATCAAAGTTTATCCGAAGCTTGGTCTAAAATTCCTGAAAAATTAGCTTTTTATGATTACATCGGCAATAATCCGGCAAAAGGGGGATTATTCAGAGCGGGCTCAATGGACAATGGGGATGGAATAGCTGTTGGGTGGTTAGGACATCCTATCTTTAGAGATAAGGAAGGGCGTGAACTTTTTGTACGTCGTATGCCTACTTTTTTTGAAACATTTCCGGTTGTTTTGGTAGACGGAGACGGAATTGTTAGAGCCGATGTTCCTTTTCGAAGGGCAGAATCGAAGTATAGTGTCGAACAAGTAGGCGTAACTGTTGAATTCTATGGTGGAGAACTCAATGGAGTCAGTTATAGTGATCCTGCTACTGTGAAAAAATATGCTAGACGCGCTCAATTGGGTGAAATTTTTGAATTGGATCGTGCTACTTTGAAATCCGATGGTGTTTTTCGTAGCAGTCCAAGGGGTTGGTTTACTTTTGGACATGCTTCGTTTGCTCTACTCTTCTTCTTCGGACACATTTGGCATGGCGCTAGAACTTTGTTCAGAGATGTTTTTGCTGGTATTGATCCAGATTTAGATGCTCAAGTGGAGTTTGGAGCATTCCAAAAACTTGGAGATCCGACTACAAGAAGACAAGTAGTCTGATACAATATTGCTCTGTTACTTTTCTCCTTTATTTTTGTGATTTGACATAAGGTAACGAGGTAACGGAGAAATCTTGATTTGAATCGCCACTTTTTCTTTGAATCTTGCTCTTTTCTTTATCTGGAAGACGATTCCAAATAAACAGGTATGGAAGCTATAATTGTAAACCACGACGAATCTATATATGGAAGCATTGGTTTATACATTCCTCTTAGTCTCGACTCTAGGAATAATTTTTTTCGCTATCTTTTTTCGAGAGCCACCTAAAGTTCCAACTAAAAAGATGAAATGATTTTTTATTATCTCAATTGAAGTAATGAGCCTCCCAATATTGGGAGGCTCATTACTTCAACTAGTCCCCGTGTTCCTCGAATGGATCTCTGAGTTGTTGAGAGGGTTGCCCAAAAGCAGTATATAAGGCATACCCAGTAAAACTTACAAGTAAACCAGATATAAAGATGGCGACTAGGGTTGCTGTTTCCATTATCATATAATTTCAAGATCACAATGGATCTATGATAAGATCATCTATTTACAGTAGAATGGTATACAAAGTCAACAGATCTCAATCAATACAAAATAGGATTTATGGCTACACAAACCGTTGAGGGTAGTTCTAGATCTGGTCCAAGACGAACTATTGTAGGGGATTTATTGAAACCATTGAATTCAGAATATGGTAAAGTAGCTCCTGGATGGGGAACTACTCCTTT